GAAAATACCGGTGGAAGTCAAGACCCGACTCGAAATCATATAGATAAAAACACTCTTAGTGGGAGCGATAGTGACAATTCTAGTTACAGTAATGTTGATCATTTAGTCGGCGTTAGAGACATTCATAATTTCATACCTGATGATACTTTTTTAGTTAGGGATAATAATCGGGACAGTTATTTCATATATTTTGATATTGAAAATAAGATTTTTGAGATTGACAATGATCATTCTTTTCTAAGTGAACTAGAAAGTCCTTTTTCGAATTCTCGGAATTTTAGTTATATGAATAGTGTATTTAATAATGACGATCCCCACTATGATCCTTACATATATGATACTAAATATAGTTGGAATAACCACATTAATAGTTGTATTGACAGTTATTTTCGTTCTCAAATTTGTATTGATAGTTACATTTTAAGTGGTATTGTCAATTACAATGACAATTACTTTTATAGTTACATTTTTCATGAAAGCAGAAATAGTAGTGAAAACCAAAGTTCAAGTATAAAAAGGCGTCCGGATGGTCGTGATTTAACTATAACAGAAACGGAAACGGAAAACTCTAATGATCTAGATTTGACTCAAAAATATAGGCATTTGTGGGTTCAATGCGAAAATTGTTATGGATTAAATTATAATAAATTTTTGAAATCAAAAATGAATATTTGCGAACACTGTGGACATTATTTGAAAATGAGTAGTTCAGATAGAATAGAACTTTCGATTGATCCAGGTACTTGGGCTCCTATGGATGAAGAGATGGTCTCTGTGGATCCCATTGAATTTCAGTTAGAAGAGGAATCTTACAAAGATCGTATTGATTCTTATCAAAGAAAGACAGGATTAACTGAGGCTGTTCAAACAGGCACCGGTCAACTAAACCGTATTCCCATAGCAATTGGGGTTATGGATTTTGAGTTTATGGGGGGTAGTATGGGATCCGTAGTTGGCGAGAAAATCACCCGTTTGATCGAATATGCTACCAATCAATTTTTACCTCTAATTTTAGTGTGTGCTTCCGGAGGAGCACGCATCCAAGAAGGAAGTTTGAGCTTGATGCAAATGGCTAAAATAGCTTCTGCTTTATATGATTATCAATCAAATAAAAAGTTATTCTATGTATCAATCCTTACATCTCCGACTACTGGTGGGGTGACAGCCAGTTTTGGTATGTTGGGTGATATCATTATTGCTGAACCCAATGCCTACATTGCATTTGCGGGTAAAAGAGTAATTGAACAAACATTGAATATGACAGTACCTGAGGGCTCACAAGCGGCTGAATATTTATTCCACAAGGGCCTATTTGACCCAATCGTACCGCGTAATCTTTTAAAAGACGTTCTGAGTGAGTTATTTCAGCTCCATGCTTTCTTTCCTCGGAATCAAAATTCAATCAAGTAGATCCTTAATACAAAAAAATTAATAAAAATAGAAATCATTATTTTTTTTGTAAAACGAGTAGTTATTTAGTTTATAGAAACCAAAGTAAAAATCCATTCTACGGATTTTTACTTTGGTAACATTTGAGACCATAAGATTTAAGTGTAAAAAGAATTGTGCGGATAATTTTTTTTACACTTTTTACCGATATTACCGATTAATAATCAGTAAACCTCTAAAAAAAAAAAGAGCGAATTCCTTATTCCGCGAAATAAAAATTCGGCAAGGAGAATAAAACGAATTTAAGGTTCCCTTCTTATGTGTATAGAATTCACATATCGAAAATAGAAAAGTATAGAATCTTGCATCTTTCGATATTTTTTGATAATCCCCAGTTTTACTAAAAATCCCTATTCCCGGATCGGATTATAACAAATTTTTCAGGAATTTGTAAGACACTCTTTCTTTATTTTATTCAATTTTATTAAATTCAAATTATAAGACAAAAACAGGATAATAAAAAATAATAAAAAAGGGATTCTACTATATATATTTCATGTAGAAAGATGAAAAATTCTATTTATTTAGTTCTACATTCCTTGTACTTATTTTATTCTATTTATATATTTTTTATTATATATTAATATTATGTACTCACATACTCACTTAGATATGCTTAGTATAATTATATATGAATTATAATTATTATAAGATACCTTTATAACAATATAAATAACAATATAACAATAACAGGTAAAAATATTAAATCCAGGTATCCATTTTATGACAAACTTACCCTCCTTTTTTGTGCCTTTCGTGGGCCTAATATTGCCGGCAATTGCGATGGCTTCTTTATCTCTTCATATTCAAAAAAACAAGATTTTTTAGATATCGATATGATGGGGCTAAATCTAATCGATTTTTTTTCAAGACTTAGACCATAACACAGATATCCATTTATTAGAATCAAATATGTGATGGGGTTTCCCCCGACCATAAAGAAACTCTTATGCATGCGTAAACATGATATATGAGTAAATAAATTCTAGCTATTTGCAAAGAAATAAAATCGGGATCGGGGCGAATGTCTGAAATGGAAAGTTAATGTATCTATATGGATGGAGATATCTATAGGAAATCATAGGAAGTGGATATTCTTATTTTATATCTAACCAATTCGATGAATTACTCCTAAAATAAAAGTTCACATCAGAATAGTGCTAGTTGATGAGAGTTACTTCGGAAACACACAAAAAAGTCAAATTCATTGGGGTTATTCTCTCAATTTCAATAAAATGTAACTAGATCTAGTATGAATTGGCGATCAGAACATATATGGATAGAACTTATAGCAGGGTCTCGAAAAACAAGTAATTTCTGCTGGGCCTTTATCCTTTTTTTAGGTTCATTAGGGTTTTTATTAGTTGGAACTTCCAGTTATCTTGGTAGGAATTTGATATCTTTATTTCCGTCTCCCCAAATCATTTTTTTTCCGCAGGGGATCGTGATGTCTTTCTACGGGATTGCGGGTCTCTTTATTAGCTCTTATTTGTGGTGCACAATTTCGTGGAATGTAGGTAGTGGTTATGATCGATTCGATAGAAAAGAAGGAATAGTGTGTATTTTTCGTTGGGGATTTCCTGGAAAAAATCGTCGTATCTTCCTCCAATTCCTTATGAAAGACATCCAGTCCATCCGAATAGAAGTTAAAGAGGGTATTTATGCTCGTCGTGTCCTTTATATGGAAATCAGAGGCCACGGGGCTATTCCTTTGACTCGTACTGATGAGAATTTGACTCCGCGAGAAATTGAGCAAAAAGCTGCTGAATTGGCTTATTTCTTGCGTGTACCAATTGAAGTATTTTGAAAAATGAACTGAAACTGAAAAGATTGAATGCTTTTTTTCAATATTTGGAATTAATATATTAGATATAGATAGATTATATGTTCTAGATTATCTTTTTTTTTGTTTTGTCAATCGATGGTTCTTTTTATCCCTTTTTGTACTTCTTAATTACCAAACGATTGGGACGCTTATCACGATAACCTTTTTGTCTTGTTTTGGTAGTCATTTTTTTTGATCATAATCACAATATTCTTCAGAAATTTATCTCAATTATTCCCGGACTATGCTATGGTATGGATAGTTTTTTTTTTTCAAAAAATTGGATATTTTGATAGAAAGAGGGTTCTTTCGTTTCAAAATCCGAAATATTCATTACTTGAAGGGGCTCTTTAGTGCATTTCTTTATTGAAAGGAGTCACTTTCTTCGAATTTTAGCAACTGATATATTTGGAAACAATATCTTTATTCGAATTTGAAGTGCGAATTCGAAGTGGATTCCTTTTTCTTCCATTTCTGTATTATTTCTAAAGTCAAGTATTAACTACTGAATCATACACAAAAAAACAGGGAATAAATTCGCGGGCTCGATAACTTGTAATAGAACTTATCCTTGATATGAATATTCGTTAGTATCGTATGGCGTCGATGAATGGGGTGAGTTCATTAAAAATTCAAAGACGAAAAAATGGCAAAAAAGAAAGCATTAATTCCCCTTCTATATCTTGCATCTATAGTATTTTTGCCCTGGTGGATCTCTCTCTCATTTACTAAAAGTCTGGAATCTTGGGTTACTGATTGGTGGGATACTGGGCAATCCGAAATTCTTTTGAATGCTATTCAAGAAAAGAGTATTCTAAAAAAATTCATAGAATTAGAGGAACTCTTCCTCTTGGACGAAATGATAAAGGAATACCCGGAAACACATCTAGAAAAGCTTCGTATCGGAATCTACAACGAAACGATCCAATTGATCAAGATGCACAATGAAGATTGTATCTATACGATTTTGCACTTCTCGACAAATATAATCTGTTTCGTTATTCTAAGCAGTTATTCTATTCTAGGTAATGAAGAACTTGTTATTCTTAACTCTTGGGTTCAAGAATTTCTATATAACTTAAGCGACACAATAAAAGCTTTTTCCATTCTTTTATTAACCGATTTATGTATAGGATTCCATTCGCCCCACGGTTGGGAACTAATGATTGGCTCTGTCTACAAAGATTTTGGATTTGCTCATAATGAGCAAATTATATCTGGTCTCGTTTCTACCTTTCCGGTCATTCTAGATACAATTTTAAAATATTGGATCTTCCGTTATTTAAATCGTGTATCTCCCTCACTTGTAGTGATTTATCATTCAATGAATGACTGAAAAATGCTTCACTGATCCAATTCTAATGGTTGGGTGTTACTTTGTACATAAGAAAAACATTCAATTCAAAATTGTACTTATTCTTTCTACTCATACAAGGGATTCGATTCCTCCAATATTCCATTAAAATGATTTTAGTAAATAGCAGAATCATAGATAGGGAACTATACTAGACTAGGGACCTGCCTAATTTTATTGTATAAATTTTCGATACCAATGATTGGACCATGCAAACTATAAATACCCTTTTTTCTTGGATAAAGGAAGAGATTACTCGATCCATTTCCGCATCGCTCATGATATATATAATCACTAGGGCACCCATTTCAAATGCATATCCCATTTTTGCACAGCAGGGTTATGAAAATCCACGAGAAGCGACCGGCCGTA